CCGATAGAAAAAAAATATGAATGATAGAACAAGCCCAATCAGAAATCACATAGAAATAATTACAAAAAGCGAAACAAAAAATGACTGCAGAAATAAATGGAATAAAAATAATAAAACAAGTTCGAATCCTAAAAGATTCGAATCACTAAAAAAGATTTGGCAAATATTAAAAGGAAGGTATATTCAATTAATATTAATTAATGCGTAAATTATATGTTTTTATAAGATTTTTCACTTAAAAAATATACATAAAAGTCCTTCTACCTTTCTTTCTTAAGTTTTTGATCGCAAAAGTGCCCCATAGAATTCTGATTATTGCTCTTGTATGTTTTGTATTTTTTCGAAAAAAGGGTCGAACTAGAATAACGGATACCGTTGTCATGATTGCCCTTCTATATTATTTCGTTATTCTATGGGATAGAGCTATACATTGAAAAATAGATCGTCGACTTGACTATAGTGCCATTTTGTATTTATCTACAAGTAAATAATTCGTTATTTTTGTGGATCCGTTTTCTTTTTCTAAACAAGTAGGGGTGGCGCTACTCATAAAACTTGATTCAATAAAAAGAAAAAGGAGGATTCGTATGAAAATGAAAGAATTTTGACTCTTGCTAGTGAACAAAATACTCAATTCAGTGATTGTACGCGGACTCTTTTGTGGATTTATGACCACAGCCACTGTAGGTCTCGGCTACGGCTATTTCTTCGTTGTAGCCAGCGTCTTCATAAAAGACAACCGGAGACGGGTAGGAGTGGTGGCTGCTTTTGGTACGGCACAGTTCGTGATGTTCGCATCGGTCTATAATAGGCCGCTCCATGAAGGATTGGTTCAACCTCATCGCATAAAAATGTTCTTGTTCTTTCTGTCATTTTTCTTGCTTCAGCTTTTATGGACCAGTCTAACAACTTTGCGCAACTGGCCGCTTTTGGATCTTAACGATAAAAGAAAGCCCGTGGTAAGTAAACGAAGGCGTGTGGTAAAGCGCCTCTTCTTACTTCAATTGGAATTTATGATGAATTTCTTTGTGCAATTATACAACCCGTACCTTAAACCTGATTCAATGATCCCCGGATTAGTCAACTTTTGTCTCTCTCGCTATAACAACGACAACGAAAAGAAGATTGTATTTGTAATAAGTAGTTTGGCTGGTTGGTTAATTGGGCACATTTTAGTCCAGATTTTCTTCATGATTTTATTGATGAAGTTGTTGGAATTCATAGAGAGCATAATCATTTGGGTAAGAAAGAACTTTTTTGAATCTTAAGTTCAATTAAATTAAATAAGTGAAATAGATAATAAATTAATAAATAAGTGAAATAGATAATAAATTAATAAATAAGTGAAATAGATAATAAATTAATAAATAAGTGAAATAGATAATAAATTAATAAATAAGTGAAATAGATAATAAATTAATAAATAAGTGAAATAGATAAAGGTTGATCTATTTCACTTATTCTCTATTTCACTTATTCGACTGGAATGGCAGCGAATCGAACAAAAAAAAGTCATCAAAAAAATGACTGAGATAATCGAGTTAATATATATCGTATAGAAAACGATTCCACTTATAAGAAAGGAGGAAAAATAGACAGTGGCTATTCATTCGACTGCGTCAGATCGATAATCTATCTGCGAATTTCCGTATAGAAAGAAATAGAAAAAATATTCGAAATAAATAGAATATAATAGATAGAATAGAAAGAATTCGAATACATGGAAAAAAGATTCTGGCTAGATCGTCCGCTTGACAATACTGCCATTTTTTGGTTATATATATATTCCAAATATTATTAATTTTTGGAGTAGTGGCGCTACTCATAAAACTTGATTCAATAAGGAGGATTCCTATGAAAATGAAAGAATTTTTACTCTTGCTAGTGAACAAAATACTCAATTCAGTGATTGGAGGTGGACTCTTTTGTGGATTTATGACCACAGCCACCGTAGGTCTCGGCTATTTCTTCGTTGTAGCCAGTTTCTTCATAAAAGACAAACAGTTCTTCATAAAAGACAACCAGAGACGGGTAGCAGCAATGACTGGTTTTGTTACGGGACAGTTCGTGATGTTCACATCGATCTACAATAGGCCGCTCCATGAAGGATTGGTTCAACCTCATAGCATCATTATGCTATTTCTAGGCTCATTCTTCGTTCAACTCTTCTGGACTAGTCGAAAAACTTTGCGCAACAGGCGCTTTTTGGATCCTCACGATCTTATCACTAAAAGAAAGTACGTGCTCCGCCTTCAATTGGAATTTATTATTAATTTCTTTGTGCAATTATGCAACCCGTACCTTGAACCTGATTCAATGATCCCCGGATTAGTCAACTTTTGTCTCTCTCGCTATAACAACGACAACGAAAAGAGGATCTTATTTGTAAGAAGTAGTTTGGCTGGTTGGTTAGTTGGGCACATTTTCTTCATGATTTTCTTCATGAAGTTGTTGGAATTCATATTGATCATAATCATTTGGGTAAGAAAGAACTTTTTTGAATCTGATGACGAAGATGAAAATGAAAATAAGTGAAATAGATCAACCTTTATCTATTTCACTTATTCTCTATTTCACTTATTCGACTGGAATGGCAGCGAATCGAACAAAAAAAAGTCATCAAAAAAATGACTGAGATAATCGAGTTAATATATATCGTATAGAAAACGATTCCACTTATAAGAAAGGAGGAAAAATAGACAGTGGCTATTCATTCCACTGCGTCAGATCGATAATCTATCTGCGAATTTCCGTATAGAAAGAAATAGAAAAAATATTCGAAATAAATAGAATATAATAGATAGAATAGAAAGAATTCGAATACATGGAAAAAAGATTCTGGTTAGATCGTACGCTTGACAATACTGTCATTTTTTGGTTATATATATATTCCAAATATCATTAATTTTTGGAGTAGTGGCGCTACTCATAAAACTTAAAAAAAAGGAGACCCTCTGATGGTTCTATCTATTTATAAAGAAGAAACGATAAGAATGAAGGGCCTATGTTATCTAGGGAATCATATATGTTTTGGTAAATATGAAAGACTTGAACCCGTTTGGATCAGATCTATGTCCAGTTACAAAAAACAGAAAAAATGGAGGATCCAGGTTGGGGATGATTTTGAAAATGATAGCGACTCTTTTCAAAGCAAGGAGTTTCAAAAGTATATCAACGATACTAATCGTATCAATGCATTCCTCGAAAAGAAAATTTCGGATCTAAAGTATCTTCTAGAGAATCTTGTGGATCAGGGTGTTATTCCGTCTTATTCAAAGACAGGGGCTCTCCTTTGTATTTTGCTATTTTTGGATTTTTTCTTGCAGGATTACATGAAGGTTAAAAATGGTTTGTCATCGGAAAGAAGAAAAGAAGCCAAAAAAGAGGCCGAAAGACAGGCGCAAAGTCATCCGGAGAAAGAGTTTCTGTATTATATGAAAATTCCATTTTTTCAGCTAAAAAATATGGAACATTCTGATGAAAATGCAAAAACAAATTTTCGGAATTCTGTGCAAATGTTATTTTCTTCTCTAAAAAATAATCCTGATAGGAATAGATTCGTCGACTCGCAAATATCAGGTCTAACTCTAGATCGTTGTCTTGTCGAGTCGGGCCTACAGGATCTTATCGATTATATTCTCCGCGATTCTATTGATATTGATATTTTTCTAGAGGATGACAATTTCGCCAAGTATTACAATTTCGACGAGGCTAGTACTTGGCGAGAATTTCTAGAATTTTTGCGGGATGGTCTTTTCCAATATTTTGATATTTATTTTGATATTTTTCTAGAGGATGACAATTCCGACGAGTATTCCAATTCCGACAAGGCTAGTAATTGTCCAGAATTTTTGCGGGATAGTCTTTTCCAATTTGTGGATGATTTCCTTCAGGATTTCAGGAAGTTGAAAAATCTGCTTTTATCCGAAAAAGAAAAATATGACAAAGATGAAAAGAAAGGGAATGATTGGTCGGATTATGAAATCTAGATTTTTAGGATTTTCTGGATGAAGAGGGTAAAGAAGATGACGAAGATGAAGAGAAGGTTAATGATTGGTCGGATCATGTAAATAGCGATTTTGAGGATTTTCTGGATGAAGAGGGTGAAGAAGATGACGAAGATGAAGAGAAGGTTAATGGTTGGGTTGGTCGGATTATGTAAATAGCGATTTTGAGGATTTTCTGGATAGGGTACACCCCCCTTATTTCGGTTTCGATGACAGCGTATTCATCAAGCCGTCGTCGTGTGTAGCGAGTAAGGCAATAAGGTTTCTGTTAGTGCTATACTTTATCATATCGTTCATAGTAAGGTTTAGAAGATAATCCGAACCGAATAATTAAATAATTAAAAAAAATCTTATAATATAATAAATAATATTGTATAATTTATACAATATTCTTTATTCTAAGAACATTCTATTCTCTTAATTTTCTCTTAATTCTATAGGGTTCAATAATCGATTAAATACATTATTATTACAAAATTCATATTTGTAAAAAAAGGGCGGTCTTTTATGGTAAAAAATTCATTTATTTCCGTTATTTCACAAAAAGAAAAGGAAGAAAACCAGGGATCTGTTGAATTTCAAGTATTCAGTTTTACCAATAAGATAGAAAGACTTTCCTTACATCTGAAATTGCACAAAAAAGACTATTCATCTCAGAGAGGTCTGCGAAAAATTGTGGGAAAACGTCAACGTCTGCTAGCTTATTTGTCAAAAAAAAATAAAGTACGGTACACAGAATTAATAGGTCAGTTGAATATTCGAGAGAAAAAAAAGCCGTTAATTTGAAAAGTATTTTTGAATTATTCACTTAAATTTTGATAAACCTCTTTTCGCTTTCAGTAATTCATGGAAGAATGAATCGGGAAAAACCTATGACCGCACCAGTTACAAGAAAAAATCTCATGATAGTAAATATGGGTCCTCACCACCCATCAATGCATGGCGTTCTTCGACTCATCGTTACTCTAGATGGTGAAGATGTTATTGACTGTG